TTAATACAAAGGAGGTCAAATTCAGATTGTGGTTCAAGTTAGTGAAGCTCTTTCAGTATAATTTGATCTAAGAAAAATAAGGATGAAATCACGCTCTGTAGGATTTGAACCTACGACATCGGGTTTTGGAGACCCGCGTTCTACCGAACTGAACTAAGAGCGCTTTCTTATCAGAAAAGAGAAGACTGTAAAGACACTTTTTTAACCCCAGTTTAATTATTTAATTATATATATATATTATTGGATATTGGAATCGATCTTAATTAATCCCTCGTTACTGCTCAACGAAGAAGTAATAGGTAGGGATGACAGGATTTGAACCTGTGACATTTTGTACCCAAAACAAACGCGCTACCAAGCTGCGCTACATCCCTCCAATTGGTCTACAGTGTCATTGTATAGAATTCCTGTTTTGTTTTCCACATCGTTAGTTCCTCCATTGATATATACAATTTATATGGGCATTTCGTCTTTTTGGTCCCATTTAACATATAATAATAGTAAAAGAAAAGTCTTATATACGTATGAAATACGGAACGGAACCTGTCGTAAAAATAAATGAGTAGTTTTCGGGAATGCTCGGGAAGAGAGGAACGTTTTTTTATGTTTTAAGAAAAATTTTTATTTACTGGATAGTTGTACATTTCAATTTGAATTAGGGATTCCGTGTACAAGGTTCTTAACTGCATATGCATCTGATCATTTATGTATTACCATTTTAGATTACAATAAAAGAAGGAAGGAGATTTTTCAATGCGAGATCTAAAAACATATCTTTCCGTGGCACCGGTATTAAGTACTCTATGGTTCGGGTCTTTAGCAGGTCTATTGATAGAGATTAATCGTTTTTTCCCAGATGCATTGACATTCCCCTTTTTTTGATTCTAGTTATTGATACGGTACCAAATAACGTAGATTCGAGATACAATTAAATATTTGTGACTAATCCTTTGCCCCCTTTTTCTCTTTTTTCCTTTTAGAATAAGAGGGAGGAAAGAGAAAAAAAGAAAAGGTGTATTCAACAGCTTCGAGACTTGGGTTCAAGTTTGAATTAAATAAATTATTCAATTCAAAAATTAACTAGGGATGGAGGTAGAATAAACAGGGTGGGGCCTATATCTAGGACAAGACTCTTATACAAGGTACTTAAATGTAAATGAAATACTGTGATTTGAATTTTAAATAAAGTTTAGAAATTTTTTTAGTATATTGATTGCAGCGAAAGTTTTCATAATTGGATTTCAAGTTAATAACTTCTATTTATCCTTCCTTCCTTCTTCTTCGTTTCGGATCGAAAATAGAAAAGTTGAGTAAATCAAAAATCCAAAGGGGGTTCATGGCCAAGGGAAAAGATGTCCGAATAACGGTTATTTTGGAATGTACCGGTTGTGTTCGAAACGGTGTTAATAAGGTATCAACGGGTATTTCCAGATATATTACTGAAAAGAATCGTCACAACACGCCTAATCGATTGGAATTGAGAAAATTCTGTGCATTTTGTTACAAACATATGATTCATGGGGAGATAAAGAAATAGATCGAATCGAGCACTTGTATGTAACCCTTCCAAGGAAGGGTAAAAATGACATTTCTATATAGAACATAGTTAAATATTATATATATAACATAATTAAATATAAACAAACCAAATCCTATTTCTTCTAATTCATTTTAGATCCGACCGAAATAGGATTTTCGGGATAAGGAATAAACTAAACAAACCATGGATAAATCCAAGCGGCCTTTTCTTAAATCCAAGCGATCTTTTCGTAGGCGTTTGCCCCCGATTCAATCGGGGGATCGAATTGATTATAGAAACATGAGTTTAATTAGTCGATTTATTAGCGAACAAGGAAAAATATTATCTAGACGGGTGAATAGATTGACCTTGAAACAACAACGATTAATTACTATTGCTATAAAACAAGCTCGTATTTTATCTTTGTTACCCTTTCTTAATAATGAGAAACAGTTTGAAAGAACCGAGTCGACCACCAGAACTGCGGGTCTTCGAGCCAGAAATAAATAGGCTTACTCTTTCTTCACTTGACTAAAAAAAAGTAAAATCCGAACTCAAACGCAGATTGATGTTTTGTTCGAAAAATATGAAAAATATGGATTGAATTATCGTGTCGTAAGAAAAAAAAAGAATCGGGCAAGAATAAAGATTTTTTTTGAGTGTGTTCATTCAGTTTTACTATTTTTTTCTCATATTTATTTTGACTTTACCCTCCCGGAGTTCATTCTCCGGGGAACTCCGTTTAAATTATTCCGGTGGATTCTTTCCAATCTACTTCTTTTATGATCTCATTGGAAATCATATAAAGACAATTTTTATTTGATATAGCTATTTGTGCAAGTATTTTACGATTAAGAAGCACCTGTTTCTTATATAGGTCGTGTATAAATCTACTATAACTATAGGATACCCCTATTTCACGAATTACTGCGTTTATTCGAGTGATCCACAAACGGCGAAAATTTATCTTTTGCTTATCCCTATCCCGATGCGACGAAACCAAAGCTCTTATTTTCTGTTGAGTAATTGTTCGAGTAAGTCTTGAATGAGCCCCTCGAAAGCTTGATGCAAATAAACGAATTTTTGTTCTACGTCTCCGAGCTATATTTCCCCGTCTAATTCTGGTCATTGAATAAATGAAACTTTGACGAATAACTAATAGATTTCCTTTCTTTCAGTTATTCTTTTTCCCTTTCCTAGTCTATTAATAACAAAGCTTTTTTCCAATGTATAAACTAAAAATTCCAATGACTTTGGCTACTATAACCTTCCCGACCGCTATTTTTATTTTTTCTAGACATTTCACTTCGAAATAAGAAATTTCATTTTACTAGGTATCAAAATATAATAAATAAAAAATATAAATGGATAAAGAAATAGTGGCTTCCTTCGTTTATATGGTTACTTCTTAAACGGTGAGGTTTTCTCTATACACCGGAGCCTTTACTTCATTTAATCAATGTTATTGGTAACTTGTATAGTTCACATTCTTTGGCTCTACCCATGAATTATCCAGTAATAGGTCTTTCACGATTAGATCTACTTACACAGTAACGGTATTTAATTATGAAAGTTGGCTGGGTAGCTAACCCTGTTAGTCCGTTCTTGCAAGAGGGGCCTAAGTTTTATGTTTTTATTTTTAAGTAGGATTTTCTCCGCTTAATGGATAACCATTTGCTACCAATGGAGAATTTCTTCTCATCTTAAATTGAGGTGATTGGATTTGGACCAATGGAAACCATAAATTTCATACACAATAGAATGGATAGATTCTTTTTTTTATACTGTTTTTATACTGAATTGAACGGACTTCTTTTTCTATTCTATCCTATTCCCCGGTACTGATCATTGATACTAAAAAAGGTTTTCTTTCTTTTATCCCAGCTCATGATCTGAACGAGTCGCACATACACCCTAGTACATGTTCCTCGACGCTGAGGGCATCCCCGAAGCGCGGGGGATTTTGTGACATTTCTGATTGGCTGTCTTGTATTTCTAATAAGTTGTTTAATAGTTGGCATGTTGAATCATATCATATAAATAATGGGCTGGTTTAGATCGATCCTAACCTGATGATTTTTAATTACTTCTATTTAATTTTCTAGTAAATTCAGCAAAAATATAAAATAGGAAATCGAGAATTTGCGCGAAAAAAATCCGGGCTTTTCACTCAACCACCGCTACAACATCAACAATTCCATAAGCTTGGGCTTCTGTTGCTGACATAAAAACATCTCTTTCCATGTCTTCCGAGACAACCCATAAGGGTTTGTCCGTTCTTTGTACATAAACCCTTGTGAGGGTTTCACGCAGTTTTAGCAACTCTTCCGCTTCCAGGATAAATTCTCCCGTTTGTGCCTCATAAAAAGAACTAGCAGGTTGATGAATCATTACCCTGATGGTATAACAAAAGAGGGGTTCCGCTATTTTGCATGATGAATAGAAAAGAAAGATAAAGAATAAAAATAAAAAAAAGACAGAATTGAACAACCACAACCGTACGGGCATCTTTTATGCATTGCATACGGCTCTATAATAAAATTGACCTTTACCTTCCATCAAAGAAAAAAATAGGATCTATCAGACCCAGATCGGTAAATGATCAAATTACCACCCTTCCTTTCGTAGGAGTTCAAAAATACTATGATGGTTCCGTTGCTTTATATATATTTATTATTAAGATTATTTGGTTTGTCTGTGTTTCAGCAATCCCAAAGTTGCTTTTTGTAAAATTAAGGAAAAAAATAATCTTTTTTTTTTTATTTTCGAACTCTTTCAGAATACAACTAAGCCCCCGGTGTGAAAATAAAAAAGTTTGTGACGCTGAACTGGAATCTCCAATATAAAAAACAGGAAATACCTTTTATCTCATACTACTCTCTCGATACATAATCAAATGTTTTGAAAAAACAATAAAAATTTTTTTATTTTGATATCGAATTCAAAGTGCCATGCTATTATTACTTAATATTCATATGGCGAAGGCATAGTCTTATTTTTTTCTCTCAAATAAAAACCTCATTGGCGCCGAGCGTGAGGGAATGCTAGACGTTTGGTAATTTCTCCTCCGGCCAAGATAAAAGATCCCATTGAAGCGGCTAATCCCATGCATATTGTCTGTACATCTGGTCGCACAAATTGCATTGTATCATAAATAGCCACTCCAGGGATAACCCATCCGCCGGGAGAGTTTATAAACAAATAGAGATCTTTGGTATCATTCTCTATACTGAGATATACCATAAGACCAATAAGTTGGTTCGAGATCTCGCTATCAACCTCTTGTCCTAAAAAAAGTAATCTTTCTCGATAAAGTCGGTTGATTAGGGTAAAATTATATCCCTTACGAACCGTACAGGCGCCTTTTGGTGCATACGGTTCAACAAAAAATTGCAAAAAAAAAGAATCAATGTGCAGATTCCAATCCTCTTTCTTTTTTTATATTCGTAGAAGGCTCTTTCTGACTTCTAACGAAAGGACT